AAAATGATCTTAGAAAGAAAGGGGATATAATGAAATTCTTTGATTGGTTTTTCCCAGATAAACGATTCGTTTTATTTGACTGATGAGGCCAACAAAAAACAATTAATTAAAAATTTTTAATTTAAATAAAAAAAAAAAAAGAGTGCTCTTAATCGAAACGCCTCGTGATCTTCAACCAATTCTGAGCCTCAATATAATTACCAGGAGTAAGCGCTATAGCTTGTTTCCAATACTCAGCGGCTTGGTCGAACCAAGCCTCCGCAATTTCAGAATCTCCCTGCCGAATGGCCTGTTCCCCCCGGTCGGAATAGGTGAGTAAATTCCTTCCCTTAGAACCGTACTTGAGAGTTTCCTATCTCATACGGCTCAGCATTCAATTCTTGTGGTGTCCTATTTTTTTAATCTACCATATCTAAGTGAATGAGATTTATCATATATGTATCCCCCCCCTTTTTTTTCTCGGGTTAACCAAAAGAAATCAATTCCATGAGTTTCAAACTTTCATTTTGATTACTAATCCTTTTTTTTTTAGTTTTATCTTTTCTCCCACCTTCAGAAAAAGCATAGGCATTTCCACTATCGTTAGAATTTTCTGAAAGGTAACTATCTCGCTTTCATAGAGAAATTTATATAGAATCTTTGAAAAAGACTTTTCTTCATAATAAAGAAAAGACTTACTATCTTTGGGATCTGATGCTACACCGCTGCTCAATACCTTAGGGGATCGACTTTATTACATAAGTAAATTCCTAACTTTTTTCTTATTTTCTTATCTCTATATCATAAAATAAAAAAAAAAATAAGCAGTTATTATTGGATCGGCGTAAAACCTCACTAATGGATCTTTACGGTGCTTTCTCTATCAATTGAATTCTTTATCCATAGAAATAAAGTATCTAGGCATATCTATTTCTTTATGTTTCAACTTCTATGATATGAAGTTCCTTTTTTTTTTTTGCTACAGCTGATAAAAATCGTTTTTTGGACGATGTATATGTAGAAATCCTTTTTTTTTCTAGTATTTACTAGCGGATTCGTTCTTTTCTCTTTGCTTTTTCTTTCTATAGTGGAGATAGTCGCACGTAATGACAGATCACAGCCATATTATTAAAAGCTTGTGGTAAGAACGGGTTTCGTTCGAGTGCCCGAAAATAATATTCCAAAGCTTTTGTATGTTCTCCGTTACTTGTGTGGATAAGACCTATGTTATAGAGTATATAGCTTCGATCATAAGGATCAATTTCTAGTCGCATAGCTTCATAATAATTCTGTAAAGCTTCCGCATAATTTCCTTCGGATTGAGCCGACATCCGTTACGGTCGTCTTCGATTCAAAAAATCTCCGTTCCAGAACCGTACGTGAGATTTTCACCTCATACGGCTCCTCCCTTATGTGCATAATGAGAATAATACATGGAATCAAAAAAAAATTGAAATATTCTCGTTATTAACTGAGCGGGGCTAGTGTTTTTACAAGAAATTTCTAACCAACCCTTCTGCAAAAGATCTTTTCTTACCATCAAAATGTCGATTTGATACTAGATAAAAAAAAAATGGTAACTTCAACAATTTCTTTGTCCCCACGCCCCTTAATTTCCAGGAATTCGTCACTTCAACAGTCTTCGATGGTTCGTTGAGTATCCAAAATACGAACGAGATGGATGTTTGTTGGCCCAACCATTCTTCTTAAGTCCGATCTCAATAAGGAAAGGGGATAATTTATAACAAAGTTTTCGTGTTGTTGATTTCTAGACGTAGTGCTTCTTCCCCTATGCCACCCATTGGTACTAATGGAGTAGGGTTGACCCCCACAATAGATAACTCATAGGTGTAACCTTTCGCTCAATACTAGATCGACAATTAAAGCATCTGAGGCTGCATTAATCGGGGATACACGACAGAAGGGATTGTTTCTTTTTTTTTTGACAAACTTCACCTTCAAAAAGCATAGATTTTTTTATTTCAATAACTTTTTTTCTTTCTATTCCGAATCATGTGTCTTTCTTCTAAGACTGAAAGCAGTAACTAAAATCGAAAAAGATAAGTGAAATCAAAAAAATAATAATCAAATCACACCATCTCTGTAATAGGTAAATGCCTCTTTTTCTCCTGAAGTTGTCGGAATTAGTCGTAATAAGATATTGGCTACAATCGAAAAGGTCTTATCAATAAAATTTCCATTTATCCTCGATCTAGGCATAGATAGCAATTTATCCTATAATTCTTTTCATCACCTCTCGGGAGAAAGAAAATGATCCCCCCAAAAAAGGAATTACACAGTACGAAATAACATAAAAAAAGACTCAGTAAAAAAAAAAGATTATCTTTATCCACCCGGTTCAAGGGGAATTGATGTGATGAAAAGATTTTATTTCTATATAGCTATTTTTTTAGTATAATTTAAAATTTAATTAATATAATTTTTTAATTAATTATGCGTAACTGTCTAAGAATCGAGTATGAATGACTCGCTAAAAAAAAAAAAAAAAAAAAAAAAAAAA